AAATTCTAAGTATAAATATATTGTTAATAATGTCCAAGTTAAAAATAATAAGGATTCATAAAGATTACTTAATGGAAAATAACCAGCAACAATCCATCTTGAACAAAGAATAAAAAATAACAAAATATTTGCTACGATTGCACCGAATTTTCCAAGTTGTGTTAAATTTTTTGTTCCTCTAAAAAGAGAAAGACTAACCCAATAGATAATGGTCGCAAATAATAAAATACCAAAAACAATATTTGATGAAAAATTTTGAGTAATATTCCAATCCATTAAATTTCTCCAATAAAAATTATTTCTATCTTTAGTTTTATACTCTACTATTTTACTTAAAAATTAAGTATTTAAGTATCTTTCTTTTTAGGAATTCTTAAATTTAAAAATAAAAGAAATTAGTTAAATAATGAATAACAATTTCTAAATAATTAATTTGAATAATAAATAATTTAACTAAAAAATATATTGAAGGTTTCGGATTAGTAATTAAAAGAAATTTCTTATTAATCCGAAACATTCCATGGTGAATATAATTTGACATTCCATATGAATCTAAAGTAATATAATTTTTAATTTTATAATAATATTTTTATGTCAAGAATAATAAACTACGAAATGATGATTCTTTTAACAGAAGAATTTAATGATAATGAATTAAAAACTTGGGCTTTTAATTATGCTAAAACGTTACGAAAATTAAACGCATCGGAAATTTCAGTAATTTCAAGAGGTAAACGAGATTTATCATATGAAATTGCGGATCAAAAACGTGGAAATTTTATTCAAATTAATTTTTCAAGTATACCAAAACATATAGAAAACTTTTCAAGTAGTTTAAAATTTGATTCAAATGTCTTAAGATTCTTAGTTTTAAATAAAACTAATAACGTAAAAAAAATTTAAATTTTTTTTACGTTATTACCTTGAATTCGAAATAAGCATATGATAATATATATGTAATAGGTATTTCCTCAGTAGCTCAGTGGTAGAGCAATCGGCTGTTAACCGATTGGCCGTAGGTTCAAATCCTACCTGGGGAGTTTAAAATAAAATTATAAAAAATTATGAACAACATGTTTGATCCTTTAAAAATTGGGGATAAATCATTTTCTTCACGCTTGATGTTAGGAACTGGTAAATATAGAACTAGTCAAGATGCAATAAAAAGTATTAAAGCAAGTGAGTGTGAAATTGTGACAGTTGCGATTCGACGTTTACCTACAACTATTAACCAAGATAATATTAGTTTTCTTAAATCTCTAAATTGGGAAAAACTTTGGTTATTACCAAATACCGCTGGTTCACAAACAGCGGAAGATGCTATCCGCATGGCATTTTTGGGGCATGAATTAGCCTGTCAATTAGGCCAAGAAGAGAATTTTTTTGTTAAATTAGAAGTCATCTCTGATCCAAAATATTTATTACCTGATCCAATAGGAACATTAAAAGCAGCAGAATTTTTAGTAAAAAAAGGGTTTACTGTTTTACCCTACATTAATGCTGATCCTATGTTAGCATTACACCTTGAAGATTTAGGGTGTGCTACTGTTATGCCGCTTGGTTCACCAATTGGTTCAGGCCAAGGATTAAATAACTTGTCTAATCTTCAAATTATTATTGAAAATGCAAATATTCCTGTTATCGTAGATGCTGGTATTGGAGCTCCAAGTGAGGCTACATTAGCAATGGAGTTAGGTGCTGATGGGATTTTGTTAAATACAGCAGTCGCTCAAGCAAAAACCCCAGAACAAATGGCTTTAGCAATGAAGTTAGGAGTTCAATCAGGAAGATTAGGTTATTTAGCTGGCCGAATGGATAAAAAAAATTATGCAACTCCTAGTTCGCCACCTACCCAAATTAGTCAAATAGAATAAATATAAAAAGTGGCAATTATTTGGTAAGTTAAACTTGAAGCCTAAAAAAAATTCAATTTGTCTGCAATAAACAAAAGTTTAATTTGTGATTTAGGATATTTTTAGTTTGTAATAAAATAATTTAGACAAAATATAGTAAGTATAAATTTTTGAAAAATAGTTATCTCTTTTTTAATTTTAAGCATACAGAGAGCTTATTATTAATATTAAATAAAAATTTTTTTATTTAATATTAATTTCTTTTCGTTTTTTATTTATTAACTAGCACCAATTTTCGAGGCAGCATAATATTTTTCACGATTATGCTCTGACTTTACATTAGGCTTATTCTCTTCATTTTCAATTGTGTCTTCTTGTTTTTGGTTTGCTTGAATTTTACTAAAATCTACATTACTATAATCAAATTTAACTAAAATTTCTGGTGTATAAATATCATCAAATATTGGCGAATAGACAGGTCTATTTCCATAGATATTTGGTTTTATTTCTTGTGTAACGTATATTTCTGTACCTTCATGAATAATATTACTTAAACAAGCTTCAGCTAATTTATCTTCTAAGAATTTTGTAATTGCACGGCGTAAAGGACGGGCACCATAAACTGGATCATATCCTTCTTCTGTAAGGAAAAAGCGTACAGCGTTATCTATTTCTAAAATTGCACCTTGTTCTTTTAACCGTTTAGCTAGTTGATCTAGCATTAACCCACAAATTTCCCAAATATCATGTTTTGATAAATGATTAAAAACAATAATATCGTCTATTCGGTTCAAGAATTCTGGACGGAAGAATTTTTTTAATTCTTCTTGTACTAATCCTGTTATTTTAACAAATTTTTCTTCATCTTCAGTTGTTATTTCTTTTTCAACTGGGGGTTTTAATGAGAAAGTTCCATCTGAATTAACTAATAATTCAATTTTTTTACTTTCTCTCTCTAAAGCTGTTGCATCAAGTCTTCGACCAAACCCAATTTTTTCTTTTGAAAGAATAGGAGATTCTTTCTCAATAACTCGAGCTCCTAAGTTAGTTGTCATTACAATAATACAATTTTTAAAACTAACATTTTTTCCACTTGAGTCTGTTAGATGACCGTCATCTAATATCTGTAAAAATAAATTAAATACATCTGGGTGCGCTTTTTCAACTTCATCAAATAAAACAATAGAATATGGTTTTTTTCTTACTGCTTCTGTTAGTTGACCACCATCTTGGAAACCTACATAACCAGGAGGTGAACCAATTAATTTTGCAACAGTATGTCGTTCCATAAATTCAGACATATCAAACCGAATAAGATTTTTTTCACTATCAAACATATATTCGGCTAAAGTTTTTGTTAACTCAGTTTTTCCAACACCTGTTGGACCAGCGAAAATAAAACTTGCGATTGGACGTTTCGGATCTTGAATACCAACACGTGCTCTACGAACTGCTTTTGAAACAGCAGTGATAGCATGGTGTTGCCCAATAAGTCGCTCATGAAGAATTTTTTCCATTACTTTTAAACGATCATTCTCTGACTGATTAATCTTTGTTACAGGAATCCCACTCCATGCTGAAATAGTTTTAGAAATATCTGATGGAGTAACTTGATCAAAACGTGGCCCATCTGGATCTGCGTATTTTGCATACCGTTCCTTACTTGTTAATGCAAAGCGCATTATTCGTAAATGAGTGCGAACTTCTATTTCATGTTCAACTAAGTCTTTTGCCATAGCCCAATCATTAGCAAGAACAGCCTCATTTTTCTCTTGAATCGTTTCATGGAGTTCGACAAGTAGTTTTTGTAAACCTGTAGGTAATGAATTATTTCTTAATCTAACACGCGAACCTGCTTCGTCAATAACATCAATAGCTTTATCAGGTAGATTACGGTCTGCAATAAATCTACTTGAAAGTTTTGCAGCATCTTCAAGAGCTTCATCTTTATAGGTTAAAGCATGATGGCGTTGAAATTCAGGTTTTAAACCTTTTAAAATATCAATTGTTGTTTCTACAGATGGTTCTTCTACAACAATTGAATGGAATCTCCGTTCTAACGCAGGATCTTTTTCAATATATCGACGATACTCATCTAAAGTAGTAGCCCCAATAACTCGTAAAGTCCCACGCGCCAAAGAAGGTTTTAAAAGATTTGCAGCATCAACAGCACCTTCAGCTGCACCTGCGCCTACTAATGTGTGAATTTCATCGATTACTAGAAGTGTTTTTCCATGATTATTAATTTCATCAATAATATGTTTCATACGCTCTTCAAATTCCCCTCGATATTTTGTTCCCGCTAAAACGGAACCTAAATCAAGAGCGCGTACTTCATGATTATACAGAAACTCGGGACAATCCATACCTTGCATTAATATTGCAAGTCCTTCAGCACAAGCTGTTTTCCCAACTCCTGCTTCCCCAACTAGAACTGGATTATTTTTTCTACGGCGTCCTAAAACTTTAACTAAAGCGTTTATTTCTTCATCTCGCCCAATAACAGGATCTACACGTTGATCTTTAACTTCTTGCGTGATATTTTCTGAATAAATATCTAAAGAAGGAGTTTGTAATCCAGATTTATCACGAGCGATTGCCCATTTTTCTTGGTCTGTTAATGGTGGTTTTAAAATATCTTCTTGCTGTTCTTCAATATAAGTCAAAATTAAATGTCTTAGTTTAGGTACATTTATTTTTAACTTATCTAAAGTGCGCATTGCAATACCATCTGCTTCATTTATTAATGATAATAAAACATGCTCTGTTCCAACATAATTTACACCTAGATCTTGACCTTCGTGAATTGACATTTCTAATACCCGTTTTGCACGGGGGGTGAATGGTATTTCAGAAGCAACAAATCCTGTACCACGACCAATATATTTTTCGATTTCTTTTCGTGTTTTCTTTAATGTTATGTTTAATTGTGCTAATGCACGTCCGCCTATTCCATGACGTTGGCCAATTACACCAAGTAATAATTGTTCTGTTCCTACAAAATTATGGCCCATACGTCGAGCTTCTTCTTGTGCTAACATAATTACTTTGATTGCACCTTCAGTAAACTTTTCAAACATCCCATTTCCTTATTCATTTTTATTGAATAAAAATGATATCTTATATCGCTAGTAAGTCCTTATTCTATTCACGTTGAAATTAATATTATTATATAATAATAACTTTCATAGGTAATTATACGTAAATCGACCTATTTTTTCTATAGTTGCATAATAAATTGATTTTAATTATAATAATATTAGTAATGAATAATCTTATTTTCGGCGGTATGGCCAAGTGGTAAGGCAGTGGATTGCAAATCCTCTATCCCCAGTTCGAATCTGGGTGCCGCCTTTAAATATAATTCAATACTATTGCTTTTATATATCCATATAATATATAATAAGATATATACTTATGAAGGGGACGTGGTGGAATTGGTAGACACGACGGACTTAAAATCCGTTGCCTAGTGATAGTGCGTGAGGGTTCAAGTCCCTCCGTCCCCATCTTTAAATTTATAGATATTACAATGACTATTGGTTAGGTCTTAGTGTGTAACCATATTGACTATATATAAATATATTAATCCTTCAAAGGGTGAATAACCTTTATCAATAATCAATACTTTTTTTTAGTTGTGTTAAGCTAGTTTATCAATAGATGTTATGGGTTTATCATTGAATTAGAAAATTTTCTAATAAAAAGGTCTTGGAGTATTGGTTTTTTATGGAATCTTGCAAAAGTAATTATAGTTGCAAAAGTTAAATTTTGAACTGCGTTTAATAATTTCTATTTTATTCTTTATTTAATTTTAAATAAAGAATGTAATTAATTTTATTTCTATTATTTAATAGGATTAGATTTTTTAATTTATCATTTATAAAAAAGCAGAAAACTCGCTTCTAAAAGGCTAACAAATAAATATTTTTTTAACTTAAATAATACGTTTATAAAAAATATAATGATACGTATTAAATTTAATTAAAAAGACTTTAAATTTATTTAATACGTATCATTATATTTTTTATATTACGTTAATTTTCCTTCTAATAATTTTTGTAATTGGTCTAATGACTCTTTGATTGATTCAGAAGATGCAGTGTTATCAGATATTATTTCACGAACATTACTTACCGCTGATTTAATTTCTTCTTTCTCATCTTCTGTACAATTATTAAGCTCATCATTATCAATTTTTTCTTCTACTGTTTTACAAAGATTTGTAGCTATCAATATTGTATCAGTTTTTTCTTTTTGTTCTTTATCAATTGACGCATATTTTTCAGCTTCTTCTAACATATTATCAATATCAGATTCTGATAAATTAGAACTACCCTGAATTGTTACCGTCTGTTCTTTTCCTGATTCATTTTCTTTAGCAGTTACCGACAATAATCCATCTACATTAATATCAAATGTTACTTCAATTTGTGGCCGCCCTTTTGGAGCTTCTGGAATTCCTTCCAATTTAAAGTTTCCTAAACTTTTATTACCACTAACAACTTCTCGCTCTCCTTGCAATACATGAATTTCAACATTTGTTTGATTATCTGCTGCCGTTGAAAATAATTCGGATTTTTTAACTGGAATTGTAGTATTTCGTGATATTAATTTTGTCATGATACCACCAACTGTTTCAACACCAAGTGACAATGGTGTAACATCTAATAATAAAATATCTGTTATCTCACCAGCTAAAATACCCGCTTGAATTGCTGCACCAATAGCAACAACTTCATCGGGATTTACCGATTTATTTGGTTTTTTTCCAGTTAACGACTCTACCAATTCTTGAATTGCTGGAATTCGTGTTGAACCACCTACTAATACAACTTCATTTATTCCAGATTTATCTACTTTTGCGTCTTTCAATGCTTTTTCAACCGGAATACGACAACGGTCTATTAGATCTTTACATAGCGTCTCAAATTTTTCACGCGTTAAATCTTGTTGTATATGTTTTGGGCCAGTTTTATCTGCTGTAATAAATGGTAAATTAATTGTTGTTTTTTCAACATTTGATAATTCCATTTTTGCTTTTTCAGCAGCTTCAGTTAAACGTTGCAAAGCTTGAATATCTTTAGTTAAATTTGTTCCTTCTTTTGCTTCAAAATCTTGAACTAACCAACGAACTAAAGCTTTATCAAAATCATCACCACCCAAATTGGTATCACCAGCTGTTGATAATACTTCAAATATACCATCGCCAACCTCTAAAACTGAAACATCAAATGTTCCACCACCTAAATCAAAGACTAAAATTGTTTCATTTTGTTTTTTATCTAAACCATACGCTAACGAAGCCGCTGTAGGTTCATTAATAATTCTTAAAACTTCAATTCCTGCAATTTTACCAGCATCAACTGTTGCTTGTCTTTGAGAATCATTAAAATAAGCAGGTACTGTAATTACAGCTTTTGTCACATCTTGTCCTAAATATTCTTTCGCGTCAGTAATCAATTTTCGTATAACTTGTGCTGAAACTTCTTCTGGACTGAAGTCTTTATTTAAAGAAGAACATTTAATTTTAATATTCCCATTATTATCTTTAATTACTTTATACGGTAATTCTTTTGATTCTTCTGAAACTTCATCTGCTTTACACCCTATAAATCGCTTGACAGAGAAAAATGTATTTTCTGCGTTAACAACTGATTGTCGTTTAGCAAGTTGTCCAACTAATAATTCTTCTTTTTTCGTATAGGCTACAATTGATGGCGTTGTTCGAAAACCTTCTGCATTAGTAATTACGGTGGGTTGTCCACCTTCAATAGCAGCCACTACTGAATTTGTTGTTCCTAAGTCAATTCCTACTACCTTATTCATATAACTATTTACCTTTTTATAAATTTCTGCTTACTATTATATAGTATACACCATACCTATAAATCTATAAACTTATATATGCATATATTATTATTAAATATTTACAACAAAATTTATAAGCTTATATACTAAATAAATTTACTAATTTATTATAATATTGTATATATTTCTTATATAGACAAAATCTTTTGATTTTTTTAGAGTTATAAAAGAGTTTGGTAGTTGTGATTATCAAAAGATTTAGCATTAAGTTTTATTACTATTAATATATATATAAGTATTTTTGGAGAAAAATATTGTGTCTTTAGGTTTATTAGGAAACAAAATTGGAATGACCCAAATATTCGATGAATCAGGGAATATTATTCCAGTTACAATTTTAAAAGTTGGCCCTTGTGTAATTACACAAGTTAAAACTACATTAAACAATGGTTATAATGCAATTCAAGTTGGTTATGGTAATGTATCATCAAAATCTTTAACGCAACCTCAATTAGGGCATTTACAAAAATCAAATATTCAACCATTAAAATATTTAAAAGAATTTCGTGTAAATGATCCTGCTGAATTCAACGTTGGACAAGTTTTAAATGTTGAGTCATTCGTTGAGGGAGAATTAATAAATGTTACAGGAAAAAGTATTGGTAAAGGTTTTTCTGGGCTTCAAAAACGTCATAATTTTGCAAGAGGTCCTATGACTCATGGGTCTAAAAATCATAGAGCTCCGGGTTCAATTGGTATGGGAACGTCACCAGGTCGTGTTTTACCAGGAAAAAAAATGGCTGGTCAAATGGGTAATAAAATGGCAAATATTAAAAAATTGAAAATCGTTCAAGTAAATAATGATGAAAATATTTTAGTTGTTAAAGGGGCTGTTCCTGGAAAGCCTGGAAATTTACTTAGTATTGTTCCCTCAAAATAATAATAAATAAGAATATTATTAAATAAATGAACATTAGGAAAAATAATATATGACTGTTCAAAAAATTGTAAAATATAAACAACGAGATGGGGAAATTGAACTTAAATTGAATGTATTAGAAGATTCAGGTAACTATTTAATCCATCGAGATATCTTAAGACACCAACTTTCACAAAAGCAAGGAACGGTTGCCACAAAAACTAGAAGTGAAGTTCGAGGTGGGGGTAAAAAACCTTGGCAACAAAAAGGAACTGGTAGAGCTCGAGCAGGATCAAGCCGTTCACCATTATGGAGAGGTGGTGGTGTTATTTTTGGCCCAAAACCTAAAACAACTAGTTTAAAATTAAATAAAAAAGAACGCAAGTTAGCAGTACAAACTTTATTATACAATAAACTAAAAAATACACAAATTTCTATTGAGGTGGACCAGATGCTAGAAATGAAACCTAAAACAAAAGACTTTTGTACCGCTTTAAAAAAAAGTAAATTAGATCTAAATCAAAAGACTTTATTAGTTGTTTCTAAGAAAACGAATTATTTAAAAAAATCAAGTCAAAATTTAAAAAATATTGAATTGATTTCTGCCTCAAATTTAAATACTTTAAGTTTATTAAAAGCAAAACAGATTTTAATAACACCATTAGCATTAAATGAGATAAAGGAGATTTATTGTGATTAATTCTTCAGACCTTAATGAAACTAATATAAATATTATAAAATATCCCATTATTACAGATAAAGCTACAAGATTACTAGCAAATAATCAGTATAGTTTTGTTGTCGATCCTAAATCTGACAAACCAACAATTAAATCTGCAATTGAATATTTATTTGATGTTAAAGTAATAAAAATTAATACAGCCCATTTACCCAAAAAGAAAAAACGCATTGGGCAATATATGGGCTGGAAATCACATTATAAAAAAGCAATTGTAACGTTATCAGAGGGCGATACAATAAACTTATTTGCAGAAGAAAATTAACAATTATATAAATTAATCAAGTTTATGAGTATTCGTCTTTATAAATCATATACACCAGGGACACGCAATAGGGCCCTTTCATCTTTTTCAGAAATAACAACCGATAAACCAGAAAAGAGTTTAGTTAAAAAAAACCATCGAAATAAAGGTAGGAATAATAGAGGTGTTATTACTATACGACATAGAGGTGGTGGCCATAAAAAACAATACCGAATAATTGATTTTAAGCGTAATAAACATGGTGTACCAGGTATTGTTAATTCAATTGAATATGACCCGAATAGAAATGCAAGAATTGCCTTAATACATTTTACAGATGGTGAAAAACGCTATATTTTACATCCAAATAATTTAAATATTGGTGATACAGTTTTATCTGGAAAAGGGATAGCAATCGATATTGGTAATACTTTACCATTAGAAGAAATTCCTTTAGGAACATCTGTTCATAATATTGAATTAATCCCTAACCGAGGAGGACAAATTGTCCGTTCTGCAGGAACATCAGCAAAAATTTTAGCTAAAGAAGGTGATTATGTTACATTACGCTTACCCTCTAAAGAAATTAGATTAATCCGTAAAGAATGTTTTGCTACAATTGGCGAAGTAAGTAATAATGATGCATTTTTAGTTCAAAGTGGTAAAGCTGGTCGTACGCGTTGGTTAGGAAAACGTCCAACTGTTCGAGGTTCAGTTATGAATCCATGTGATCACCCACATGGGGGTGGAGAAGGCCGGGCGCCAATTGGCCGCGCTAGACCGTTAACACCATGGGGTAAACCTGCGTTAGGTAAAAAAACACGAAAAACAAAAAAATTGAGTAATGCTTACATCCTTCGACGATGTTCATAATTAACTTATAAAAAATTTTATTAATAAAATTCCTAAAAATGTCAAGATCATTAAAAAAAGGACCTTTTGTTGCTTATCATTTATTAAAAAAAATTAATAAAATGAACGCAGAAGGAAAAAAAGATGTAATTACAACTTGGTCACGTAGTTCGACTATTCTACCTAATATGGTTGGTTTTACTATAGCTGTATATAACGGAAGACAACATGTCCCAATTTTTATCTCTGACCAGTTAGTTGGCCATAAATTAGGTGAGTTTGTTTCTACAAGAACATTTAAATCACATATTAAGGCTGATAAAAAAACAAAACGTTAAGGAAAAACTAAACATGGCACGATTAGAATTAACATTAAATTTTCCAAAAAGTTTCGAAATTAAAACCTTTAATGTTAAATCTGAAAAAAAGTTATCCCCACTTGCAAAATTAATATTGCAAAGTGTTCAGTTTAAACATTTTTATTATGTGCGTGATGATATATCTTATCTCTTAAAATCTAATCCTATTGAACGGGACTTTCTTTTACAAGCTTTGCATTCAATTGTAATTTCTTTACAAAATAATTTATCTATAAATTTCTTTGATATGTGGGTCTATGAAATTTATATAAACAAAGTTTCAACTCATAATAAATTTATGAGTCAAAAATTCCAAAATCTAGAACCAAGTGAATATATAACAATTAAATTAGCTTATGGAAGTAACGTTTCTCAAGAGAAAAAATAATATTTCAACAGTAAAAAAGATTAAGGAAATTCTATTATGTCGGATGGTCAATCAGTAAAAGCAGTAGCAAGATATGTGCGGATATCTCCGCATAAAGTAAGACAAGTTTTAGATCAAATTCGTGGTCGTTCATATCAAGAAGCATTAATGATATTGGAATTTTTACCTTATGATGCAGGTTCACCTATTTGGCAAGTAGTACATTCTGTAGCAGCAAATGCAAAAAATAATTACAATTTAGATAAAAAAAAACTAATTATTTCGGAAATATTTGCAGATGAAGGTCCAAAACTAAAACGTATTCGACCACGTGCTCAAGGGAGGGCTTTTAAGATTTTAAAACCAACTTGTCATATTACAGTTATTGTAAAAGCAATTAGTTAAGAAAATAAGGATTATTTCTATGGGACAAAAAACACATCCTTTGGGATTTCGTTTAGGTATTACGCAGGAACATCGATCAGCTTGGTATGCAGATTTTAAACATTATTCAACATTATTAGAAGAAGATGATAAAATTAGAACGTACCTTAATAAATTAGCAAAATTCGCTAGCATATCAAATATCCATATTAATCGAAATGGATTAGGCGATCAAATTGAAGTAAATATTGAAACAGGTCGGCCAGGTATATTAGTTGGAGATAATGGTTCTGAGATTAAAACATTAGCAGCAAATATTAAAAAATTCATACCCAATAACCGTCAAATTACTATTAATGTTGTAGAAGTTGAAAATGTTAATTCAAATGCTTCTCTTATTGCCGATCTGGTAGTTCAACAGTTAGAAGACCGTGTTGCATTCCGACGTGCAATTCGCGAAGCATTAAAATGTGCTCAAGATAATGAAGTAAATGGTATTAAAGTTCAGGTATCTGGGCGATTAAATGGTGCAGAAATGGCTAGAAGTGAATGGATTAGAGAAGGTCGAGTTCCATTACAAACTTTAAGAGCGGATATTGATTATGCTACAAAAGAAGCAAATACAATTTATGGTGTTTTAGGTGTAAAAGTATGGTTATTTAAAAATGAGATATTAAAAAAATAATAAAAACATAACAAAAGCACCAAAAAGGTATAATTTATTAATTAATCTAATTTCATTATGTTAAGTCCAAAAAGAACAAAATATAGAAAATACCATCGTGGAAGAATGCGAGGTAAGGCAACTCGAGGAAACGAAGTTTCGTTTGGTAAATACGGTTTACAAGCTTTAGAACCATCCTGGATTACTTCTCGTCAAATTGAGGCGACGAGACGAACAATCACACGTTATACTAAACGTGGTGCATCATTATGGATCCGAATATTCCCTGATAAAACTGTAACAGCACGTGCTGCAGAGTCACGGATGGGATCAGGAAAAGGGGCAGTTGATTACTGGGTTGCAACAGTAAAACCTGGGACCATTTTATTTGAAATTAGTTCTGTTCCAGAAGAAGTGGCACGTGCTGCGTTCAATTTAGCCGCCTATAAATTACCAATCAAAACAAAATTTATTATTAGAAACGATAATTAATAACATATGAAAATATCTAATTCTAACAGTAAGGATAATATGTCAATGTCGAATCAAGAATTGATTCAAGAGCTGAAAGAAGCAGAAAAACTATTATTTGATTTGCGATTTAAAAAAGCTACTCGTCAACCATTTAAACCTCATGAAATTAAAGCTACAAAAAAAAAGGTGGCTACATTAAAAACTATTTTAAGAAGTAAATTTCTAAATTAATTCTGAAAATAAAAATCTAAATTGGACTTTGATTAATTGGTGCCGTAATATTACATATGTGAAAATGCTTGTATTTATTTATTCGCACTTATGATCTTACCAGCTAATATACAAATTGAACAAGAAATTTTAAATAAAGTTTAATTTTTGAAAAAAATATCTTAGCCAATAGTATTCTGAAAAAATTAAATAGAAATTTTAAGGAGTTTTAAAATGCCCGTAAAAGAAAAAATTGGTATTGTTGTTAGTAATAAAATGCAAAAAACTGTGGTTGTAAAAGTTGAAAGCCGTTACCCACACCCCATTTATTCAAAAACAATGATCAAAACACGTAAATATTTAGCTCATGATGAAATGAGTGAATGCAATATTGGTGATCAAGTTTTAGTACGAGAATGTCGACCACTTAGTAAGAAAAAACGTTGGTCAGTGTCTAAAATTATTTCAAAATCATCGTTAATTACCTAAGATTATCTTTTTATGATTTACCCACAAACAATGTTAACCGTAGCTGACAACACAGGCGCAAAAAAAATTATGTGTATTCGTGTGTTAGGTGGAAACCGAAAATATGGAAAAATTGGCGATACAATTATTGGGGTTGTTAAAGAAGCTATTCCCAATATGCCAATTAAAAAATCAGATGTTATTCGTGCCGTTATAGTACGAACATCTAAAACTATTCGCCGAAATGATGGAATGTATATTCGATTTGATGATAATGCAGCTGTGATTGTAAATATGGAAAATAACCCACGTGGAACACGTGTTTTTGGTCCTGTGGCACGTGAAATTCGCGATAAAAATTTTTCTAAGATTGTTTCTTTAGCTCCGGAGGTTTTATAAATGTCAAATGATAAAAAAATACATGTTAAAATTGGTGATAATGTAAAAATTATTTCTGGTTTTGATAAAAATAAAACAGGCCAAGTTAGTAAAATTTACCGTAATACTGGAAAAATTTTAGTAAAAGGTATTAATTTTAAATTTAAACATATTAAACCAAACACAGAAAGTGACGTTGGGGAAATAAAACAATTTGAAGCTCCAATTCACCATTCCAATGTTAAATTAATTTAAATAAAGAATATGCGTAGTCAACATTCCTTAGAAGAAATTGCAGAATTATATGGCCTATTAGAAGATATAAAAAAAGAATACGAAAATGGGATTCATTCTGTATTAAGAAAAAGTAATCCAGAATTATTTTCGAATCCCCATACGATTCCAAAACTTAAAAAAATTAGTATAAATAGAGGTTTAGGGTTAGCCGCCCAAAATACGAATATTTTAAAGAAAAGTATTACTGAATTTACCAGAATAACCGGGCAAAAACCATTAATTACAAGAGCAAAAAAAGCTGTAGCTGGGTTTAAAATTCGAGAAGATATGGAATTAGGGTTATCCAGTACATTACGCGGTGAGAAAATGTATAATTTTCTTACTAAATTAATCTTTTTTACTTTTGCACAAATTCGTGATTTTCGAGGGTTATCAGTTAGAAGCTTTGATAAAGCTGGTAATTATACGTTTTCACTGAAAGAGCAGTTAATTTTTCCAGAAATTGAGTATGACGATGTAGATCAAATTCAAGGATTAAGTGTAACTCTTGTTTTAGATTCATCAACGCCTAAGTCTCGTTCTAAAACAGTAGATAGAGTTTTAAATGGTATGATTTTATTAAAATTTTTACGATTCCCTTTAAATGATTGCGGATATTATGATAAATATTCCTCTTTTGGAGAAATTAATCAAGTATGGGATAAGAAAAAACACTTACGTCGTAAACGTTGGTCACAAGAATAAATAAAACAAGATTAAGGAGTTATTAGTGGTCACAGATAATATTGCCGATATGTTAACCCGTATACGAAATGCAAATATGGTGAAACATCAAATTGTTGAAATACCAGCAACAAAAATGTCAAAAGCGATAGCAGCAATTCTTAAAGAAGAAGGATTTATTGAAAATTTTGAAATTTATAATGAAAATTTATATCAATACTTACTACTTTCATTAAAATATAAAGGTCAATCTAGAGAAAGGGTTATTAATAAAATTAAACGTATTAGTAAGCCTGGGTTACGAGTTTATGCTAATTCAAAAACTTTACCTAGTGTCTTAGATGGTTTAGGAGTTGCTATTCTTTCGACATCGAAAGGAGTAATGACTAATAATAAAGCAAAGGAGCTTGGGATTGGTGGTGAAGTTTTATGTTATATTTGGTAATTGGAGTAAATATAGAATATGTCACGAATTGGAAAATTACCAATTAAAATACCAACGGCTGTAGATGTTACAAATGATAATTTAATTTTAAAAGTAAAAGGTAAATTTGGAACATTAGAAAAAACAATTCCAGAAGTTATTGGGGTTGAACAAACGGATGGTAAGTTAATTGTAAGTATAAAAAAAGAAACACGAGTTAATAAAGCTTTACATGGGTTATACAGAACATTAATAAATAATATGATTATAGGTGTTTCAGAACAATTTCTGATAACTCTGGTATTACAAGGGGTAGGATATCGGGCTAGTGTTCAAGGAAAATCTGTTGTTTTAAATTTAGGCTTTAGTCACCCTGTAAACATAGAAATCCCAGATGGTATAAGTGTTGAAGTTGATAAAAATACAACTATTAATATAAAAGCATGTGATAAGGAACAATTAGGATTATTTGCAGCGAAAGTAAGATCATGGCGTCCACCAGAACCATATAAAGGAAAAGGAATACTTTACAAAGGTGAACAAATTTTACGTAAAGCTGGAAAATCTGGTAAATAATAAAAATTACTAAGTTCTAAAAAAAAGTATACTATGAAATTTTCAAAACGAGTTTTATTAAGACTTAAAAATAAAAATAAAAAATTAAAACCTGATAAATATAAAAAGCTAAAACGTGAAAGTGTAAGGGGATTAATAAAAGGAACGGTTGAACGACCACGTTTATCAGTTTTCCGTTCTAATGAAAATATTTATGCACAAATTATAGATGATACAACGTCTAAAACACTTGTTTCTTGCTCAACTTTAGACCGTGATATTAAACTTCAAAGTGACAATGGCCGTACATGTAATGCTTCAAAACTTATGGGGCAAAAATTAGCAGAATTAAGCAAAAAAAAGAATATAACCAAAATTGTCTTTGACCGAGGTCCGTATTTATATCATGGTCGAATAAAAGCTTTAGCAGACGGTGCGAGAGCAGGTGGTCTACAATTTTAACGAATAATTAAAAAATAATAAATTCTATGAGTACCGAGTTAAAACAAGTTAATAAATTAAAAAAAACATCCCGTCGTAATGAAAATTTGAATGATAAATTTATTGAACGATTAATTAAAATTAGTCGTGTTACAAAAGTGACAAAAGGTGGAAAAAAATTAAGTTTTCGTGCTGTTGTTGTTATAGGTGATGAAAATGGACAAGTTGGTGTTGGTGTTGGAAAAGCTGAAGATGTTGTTAATGCTTTCAAAAAAGCAAAGACGGATGGAAGAAAAAATTTAATAAAAATTCCAATTACAAAATCATTAAGTATTCCACATGGTGTTATAGGTGACAAAGGGGCTTGTAAAATTGTCATGCGACCTTCTATTGAAGGTTCTGGGGTTATTGCTGGTGGGGCTGTAAGAACAGTTTTAGAAGTTGCAGGTATTAAAAATGTAATTGCAAAACAATTGGGTTCTGATAATTTATTAAATAATGCACGTGCTGCAATTGTAGGCTTACAAAGTTTAACGACTAAGGCACAAGTTTTAGAAAAACGTGACTTAAATTAATATTCAAGAAGTCACAGAAATAAAAAAACTTGAATTCTAAACTAGTAAAAATAAAAATGAAAAAGACAGACGATATTTTATTAAAACGTCTTTTATTAAGTGTCGGAATACTTTTATTTATTCGAATGGGAACATTTCTTCCAATTCCTGGTATTAACCATGGACATTTAGCTTTTTATATTCAACAGCACCCAATTACAAAAAATTTAGTAAGTACTTTTTCAGGGGATGATACCTTTGTAATTGGATTATTCACTTTGAATATTTTTCCTTACATTAATGCCTCTATTATGGTTCAATTAATAACTGGGTTAATACCTAGTATTTCTAAACTACAAAAAGAAGGTGGAGGCGAAGGGCGAAGAGCAATTACGAGATTAACTCGTTTAATTACATTCGGCTGGGCTTTAATTCAAAGTTCAAGTATTGCCTTTTATTTAAAGCGTGCTCTATTTGATTGGAGTCCAATATTAGCCTTTGAAATAATTCTTTGGCTTGCTACAGGTGCAATGATAGTTTTATGGTTAAGTGAATTAATAACCGAATATGGTTTAGGAAATGGAGCATCTTTATTAATTTATACAAATATAATTTCAAGTTTACCAAATTTAGGTAAGAAATTAATAAGTGAAAATACGGGAAATTTGACTATTCTATCTGGACTTGCTATTGCACTACTATTATTTATTGCAATATCAGGGATTATAACATTACAAGAAAGTGCTCGAATTGTCCCTTTAATTTCCTCAAAACAACTTGGTCAAAGTCAACCCTTAGTTTCTGAAAAAGTTAAATCAAATAATTATATTCCTTTACGCTTTAACCAAGCGGGGGTTATGCCTATAATATTAACAACTGCTATTTTAGTGTTGCCAAATTATATAATTAATTTAGGATTATTCCCTTTGTTAACTCTTCCTATTTTTTTAAAATCATCAAAAATCATCTATTGGGTCAGTTACTTTATATTAATTTTAATCTTTAGTTCATTTTATTCAACTATTGTTTTAAACCCTAAAGATATTTCTCAAGAATTGCAAAAAATGGCTGTAAGTATACCGGGTATACGACCCGGCTTAGCAACGACATTTTATTTAAAACAAGTAATGAAACGAGTAACATTTTTTGGAGCTATAATATTAGCAATATTAGCAACTCTTCCAAATATTATTGAAGGAATCTTAAATGTTTCAAGTTTCAATGGTTTAGGGACTACGTCTTTATTAATTTTAGTAGGTGTTGTTCTCGATATTTCACGTGAAATGAAAAGTATCATTCTTTCTAATATTTATAATGAAAGATTTGATTAAATCAGATAAAAAATTTATTTATTAATTTAATATTTATAACTTTATAATGAAAGTTCGTCCTTCAGTTAAAAAAATGTGTGATAAATGTCGAGTAATTAAACGACATGGAAAAATTATGGTAATTTGTCAAAATCCAAAACATAAACAGAGACAAGGTTAATATTTAAAAGGAGTTAAGTAAGTGGTAAGATTACTAGGAATCGATTTGCCAAGAAATAAACGAATTGAATATGCACTTACGTATATTCATGGGATTGGCCTTACATCGGCAAAAAAAATTGTCCAATTAGCAGAAATTAATCCAGAAACCAGAACAGATGATATCACCACTGAGCAATCAGTTGTATTAAGAAATATCTTAGAAAATTTTGAATTAAATTTAGAAGGAGATTTACGTCGTTTTAATGGGTTAAATATTAAACGGCTAAATGAAATAAATTGTCACCGAGGAAAAAGACATAGAAATAGTCTACCTGTTCGAGGACAAAGAACACGAACAAATGCCCGTTCGCGACGCGGAGCAAAAAAAACTGTTACTGGTAAGAAAAAATAATATTCTTTTGTTGGCAGTTATATTAATTAAAAATATTAATTTACTATGGCACAAAAAATGCGAAAACCGACGGTAAAAAAAAATAGAAGTAATCTTGGAACAGGGGTTGTTCATATTCAATCAACTTTCAACAATACTATTGTAACAATTACAAATATATCAGGTGATACAATTTCCTGGGCATCTTCTGGTAGTTCTGGATTTAAAGGTGCTCGTAAAGGAACTCCTTTTGCTGCTCAAACAGCAGCAGAAAAAGCAGCCATACAGGCATTAAGCACAGGTATCAAAACTGTTGAAATTTTAGTAAAAGGTCAAGGCTCAGGCCGTGAAACTGCAATTCGTTCTATAGAAGGGGCAGGTCTAGAAATTCTTTCAATACAGGATATAACACCAGTACCACATAACGGATGTAGACCAAGAAAACGTCGCCGTGTATAACTCTATTTACTTATAAAATAAATAAATTATGAATTCCACAAAAAATTTGGTCAATAATTCTAATTTATTAATGGAATGTTTAAAATCAGAAAGAATTGAATCAGGTTCAATGTATGGACAATTTTTAATTGACTCACTTAGTTCTAGTCAAGGAATAACAATTGGGAATTTATTAAGACGAGTTTTATTAGGAGATTTACAAGGAACTGCTATTACAGGTGTTCGAATTGCTGGAGTAAAAGATGAATTCTCCTTAATTCCAGGTGTCCGTGAAGATATTCTTGAGATTTTATTAAATTTAAAAGGGATTATTTTAAAATCAGATATCCCCACTAGACAGTTTGGACGTTTAAGATTGCATGGACCAGCAGTTATTACAGCTAGTTCAATTCAATTACCCCCAGAGATAGAAATTATTAATCCTAATCATTATATTGCGACAATTTCAAGTTCACATATATTAGAAATAGAATTTAAAATTGAATCTGGAACAAAATATAGGTTAGCGAATGAACTTTTTTCTGATAAATTTGAAGACTTCATAGAAACAGATGCAATTTTTATGCCTGTCCAAAAAGTAGATTTTAAAGTTGAAAATGTTTACGACAATTCAAATAATATCAAAGAACGTTTATTTCTTGATGTTTGGACAAATGGGAGTATTTCACCTGAACAAGCAATTTTTTCTGGATCTAATATAATAATCGACTTATTTAAGTCGATTAGTGAACATAAAATTAAAAAAGAAAAAGAAATTAAAAAAGAAAAAAACCATATAAAACCTATTGACCCCTATACTCATATTGCTATTGAAGAATTACAATTATCTGTACGTCCTTATAATTGTCTAAAAAGAGCTCAAATTAATACAATTGGGGATTTATTAGAATATTCTCCAGAAAAGCTTTTAGAATTAAAAAACTTCGGTCGAAAATCTGCCGACGAAGTTTTTGCTACTCTTAAGAATAAATTAGGAATAGTTTTAAAATAATTATTTAGTTTAATTTTAATTTTATGAATAAAACATTTATTCCAGCTACAAATTATAATAAAAGAAAATGGTATGTCATTGATTGTAAAGATAAACAATTAGGACGGTTAGCCTCAACTATTATACCATTATTAACAGGTAAATCTAAATCGATTTATCACCCTTCAGTGGATGTGGGTGATTATGTAATATTAATAAACAGTGAATATTTAAAACTTGATCGCGATGTAGAGCGTTTTCATGTTTACGAACCAGGACGCCCTGGTACATCATTAAAACGATTAGTAAATATAATACCAAAACGGATTATTGAAAACTCTGTTTTTAATATGTTACCAAATGGTTATCCAAAAAAACATTTGGTAAAAAGATTAAAAGTTTATCAAGGTGATCAACACCCACATCAAGCACAAGATCCAAAAACATTATCTGTGCTTTAATTTTAGTACGTTAATTAATAAACTAAAAAATTTTATGAATACAGTCTTTCAAAAAGATAAAATTGGACTTGGAAAAAGAAAACGTGCTGTTGCACGAGTTTTCTTAGTTCCAGGAAATGGGACAATGACAATTAATAAAGTTTCTGGTGAGAAATATTTACAATATAATACAAATTATTTAAACGCCATTTGGTCACCATTAGAGAAGTTAAATTTAAAAAATCAGTTTGATATTATTGCAATTGTAAAAGGTGGAGGGTTAACTGGTCAGACTGATGCAATTAAATTAGGTGTTGCACGTTTAATTTGTAAAATGGAAAATGAAAACCGTTTAATATTAAAACCATTTGGTTTTTTAAGCCGTGATGCTCGTATTAAAGAACGTAAAAAATATGGTTTAAGAAAAGCAAGAAAAGCATCACAATACTCAAAACGTTAAAAAATTTAAAAATATGCCAAAACCTGAAATTCATCCAACTTGGTTTCCAGATGCTCCTGTTATTTGTGAAGGAAAAACTCTTTGTTCTATTGGTTCAACCAAACCTCAATTACAGGTTGATGTTTGGTTAGGTAACCACCCTTTTTATACAGATTCCCAAACACTTGTAGATAGTGAAGGACGTGTAGAAAGATTTATGAAAAAATATGGGTTAGAAACAAAAGACAATTAAATTAATTACTTTTAAAATAAATGCCAACTATTCAGCAATTAGTTCGTTCAAGACGAGTACAAATTAAGAAAAAAACAAAATCGCCTGCTTTAGTCAATTGTCCACAACGACGTGGTGTATGTACACGTGTATATACGACAACTCCTAAAAAACCAAATTCGGCAATTCGTAAAGTTGCTCGTGTTAGATTAACATCCGGTTTCGAAGTAACAGCATATATTCCAGGGGAAGGTCATAACTTACAAGAACATTCAGTAGTTTTACTTCGCGGTGGTCGAGTAAAAGATTTACCTGGTGTGCGATATCATATTGTTCGAGGTGCATTAGATAGTGGGGGTGTAAAAGATCGTACACAAAGAAGATCAAAGTATGGAGTTAAAAAACCAAAAAGTTAAATACTAATTTAAAACTTTAAAATTAGTATTTACTAGAAACTATTTATTAAAAAATAATTATTAGTATGTCACGTCGAAATATTTCAAAAAAACGATTTCCCAAAGCAGATCCTACATATAATAGTTACTTAGTTAGTTTATTAGTAACAAGAATTTTAAAATCTGGTAAGAAAAACCTAGCCCAGAATATTGTGAATGGGGCTTTCGATATTATAAAATCAAAAACAAATGAAGATCCGTTAGTAATTTTCGAAAAAGCTATTCGAAATGCTAGCCCTGTGGTCGAAGTAAAAGCCCGCAGAATTGGAGGGTCAACATATCAAGTTCCAATTGAAGTTAGTAGCTTTCGAGCAACTAATTTAGCTTTACGTTGGATTATTCAATACTCACGACAACGAGTAGGAAGAACAATGTCAATTAAATTAGCAAGTGAAATTATTGACACAGCAAACGATATAGGTAATACTATAAAGAAAAAAGAAGAAACTCATAAAATGGCAGATGCAAACAAAGCATTTGCGCATTTTCGTTATTAACAAGTAGTCATTAACGGTTACATTTAATTTCGCTAAAAGCAAAAAGATTTTTATTATAAACATTAGACTTCAAAGGAACTTTTTGAAATGGCACGTGAAAAATTTGAACGTACAAAACCGCATGTTAACATTGGTACTATTGGTCACGTTGATCATGGTAAAACAACTTTAACTGCAGCAATTACTGCAACATTAGCGTTAGAAGGCGACTCAGTTGCAAAAGATTATTCAGACATTGATGGTGCTCCTGAAGAACGTGCCCGTGGAATTACAATTAACACGGCACACGTTGAATATGAAACTGCAGACCGCCACTATGCTCACGTAGACTGTCCAGGTCACGCAGATTATGTAAAAAATATGATTACTGGTGCAGCACAAATGGATGGAGCTATATTAGTTGTATCTGCTGCAGATGGTCCAATGCCTCAAACTAGAGAGCACATTCTATTAGCAAAACAAGTTGGGGTTCCACATATTGTTGTATTTTTAAATAAACAAGATCAAGTGGATGATGATGAATTATTAGAATTAGTAGAATTAGAAGTACGAGAATTACTATCAGCATACGATTTCCCAGGTGATGATATCCCAATTTGTCCTGGTTCAGCTTTACAAGCAATTGAAGCAATTTCTTCAAACCCATCTCTTAAACGTGGTGATAACCCGTGGGTTGATAAAATTTACGCCTTAATGGATTCTGTTGATGCATATATACCAACACCAGAACGTGATGTTGAAAAAACATTCTTAATGGCGATTGAAGATGTATTTTCAATTACTGGGCGAGGTACAGTAGCAACGGGAAGAATTGAAAGAGGGGTTGTTAAAGTTGGTGATACCGTTGAAATCGTTGGTGTTGCCGATACCCAAACAACAACGGTTACGGGTATCGAAATGTTCCAGAAGACATTAGACGAAGGGTTTGCTGGTGATAACTGTGGTATTTTATTACGTGGTGTTACACGAGAAGATATTGAGCGTGGTATGGTATTATCACAACCAGGAACAATTACACCACACACAAATTTTGAATCTGAAGTATATGTATTAACTAAAGAAGAGGGTGGACGTCATACACCATTCTTTACGGGTTACCGTCCACAATTTTATGTAAGAACAACTGATGTGACAGGATCTATTGAACAATTTACTGCAGATGATGGTTCAGTTGTAGAGATGGTAATGCCAGGGGATCGTATTAAAATGACAGCTGAATTAATATACCCAGTTGCTATTGAAGAAGGTATGCGTTTTGCTATACGTGAAGGTGGTCGAACAATTGGCGCTGGTGTTGTTTCTAAAATCGTTAAATAATTAAAAAAATTTATGGAAATTAAACCGAATGAAAAAATTCGTGTAAGATTAGAATCGTTTAATCATGAACTTTTAAACACATCTTGTCAAAAAATAATGGAGATTACCCAAAATAATAATGTAGATAATGTTGGGGTAGTTTCATTACCGACAGATAAACGGATATACTGTGTATTACGGTCTCCTCATGTGAATAAAGATTCACGTGAACATTTTGAAATTCGGATTCATAAACGAATACTAGAAATTTATTATGATTCATCGATAAATATTTTTGATTTATTAGTAAAATCTGATTTACCACCAGGAGTTTTATATAGAATTTGTTTATCGTAAAAGAAGTAATTAAATAAATGTACTTTATTACATTTATTTAATTACTTCTTTTGATATAGTTAAATAGAATAAAAAATAATTTTAAAAATACTAATAAATTATATATTTTTTCACTTTACTTGAAGTAATTACGGGTGTTTTAAACATACAAGAAAAGTTCATTTTAAAAATATAGGCTGTTTTTGCAGAGAACTTTTCAACTTGTTGAACTTTTTTTTATCAACAAGCTACCTTTATCTTTAAGGATATTTATAATTCCATTAACGTAGAATTATATTTCTCTTTCAGGTTTACAACTAAGACTTAAAAGAAAGCCATAACAAACGAATAATATGGCTTAAGTCCACTTAGTCATTTTTTTTCTTTCATTTTTGGTCTTTATACAAACAATAGTACTAACAATTTTAAAATATTTAACTTTGTTAATAAACTGTTTTGCTCAAACGTTTAGTGCCTTTAGTAATCTTTAATTTATTTATGGTACAAAAACTCTACTAGCAAATTGATTAAAATTTTTACAATGTTAAAAAAACTCTTAATTAAAAGATAAGTCATCTTCGTAAAAATTAACCTTTTTTGCCAACAAATTTAGACGTAAATTCTATTTTGGACGTTGAAAAATGTTTTACTTCATATAAGCAAAAACATAATCATGTGTTAATTTTGTTTCCTCAACTCGAGAAATATCTAAATGAATTTTTGAAGAAAAAACTAAAAAATAATTGACGTTAAAAATCGGTCCGCTTTTTTAACATTGTTCATAAATTTCTGTTATTAAATGAATAGCTTAACCAATTGTAACTGAACTAGGACTTGCAACCGAGGCTTTGATAACAGCACCAGCTCCAAGACAATGAGCTGCTAGTCTTACAAGAGGTGGTATGCAACAACCGACAACAGTCAAAGTTATATTTGTTACCAAAGTTAAAGGATTTGATGCATTTGTAACATCTACACCACCTTTTATTAATTTTAGTGCCCGACCACCTAGAAACATAGAGGTAAATGATTATGTAAGTAAGCCTAACATTTTAGCCTCCCGTAACTTTAATTAATATTTTCGCCAGTGAAGAATTTCTTAATGGTGATAACCCGATCGCTATACCAATTCCAATTGAAAGTAAAGTTTTTGTAACCATAAAAATAATTAATAATGAGTTGATAACTAGAGTCTACTCTAGTTTAGTTAACATTGCAAGAAAAAGACAATTTATTTGTTTTTATTCACTAGATACACTTATTCTATGAGTGATTATTTTTAAAATATATAGGGGACATTTCTGAGCCATAGAAAACAGAAACTGTTGATCTTAATGGTTTTTTAGTTTTAGCTAATATTCTTAAAAAGTTTTGGTTTGATATAACTGATAAAATCGTATCCGTTAATTTAATAAATAATTTATTAAATTTTTCACAAGATGAAACTCCAAAATCTTGATCAGATTTATATCTCAGATTTGCGTTTAACTTATGAGTTCTTAATAACTCTTCAACTGAATCCTTAATAATTTGTTTATCATCCGTATTATTTTGAGATGGATAAATTTCATTATCTCCCCCTCTCACCTTTAAATTAAAGGGAACATTAGAATATTACAATCTGGAAATATATTATTGTAACCTCTAAAACTATAGATATACTAAAATTCTTATTCTATGAACGTGGGCTGTTAAGAATACAAAATCGAATTATGACTGTTGGGAGTAAACTTTCTAACCTTTTAACATTATCAATATACTTATAAGATTTATAGTCTAAATTTTTTCGATCGTTAATATAATTTATATATATATATATATATATATATATATATAATGAAATCCTTTTTATAAGTCACAACAATTTTTGTGACTGTAGTATAATAAGGATTTAATTTAAAACCTATAATAAAGGATAAAAATGACTAATTTCTTATTTCTACTCTATTTACTGGTTTCTATATCATCAACAATAATACATTCTGTTGTCAAAATCATACTTGCGATAGAGGTGGCATTTTGTAAGCCTGAACGCGTTACCTTTGCAGGATCAACAACACCTTCTTTATACATGTTTCCAAATATATTTTTAGCAGCATTGTAACCAATTTCAAAGTCTTGTTCTTGAACTTTTCCAACAATAACAGGACCATTAATCCCTGCATTTTCAGCAATTCTTTTTAATGGTGCAACAATTGCACGGGAAATAATAAGAGCCCCAATTAATTCATCTTCTTTTAAATTATTTTTTGCCCATGTTATTAAATTTTCTGATAAATGAGTTAAGGTTGCCCCACCACCAGGTACAATACCTTCTTCAACTGCTGCACGTGTTGCATTTATAGCATCTTCTAGCCGTAATTTTTTATCTTTCATTTCAGTTTCTGTTACTGCGCCTACACGAATAACCGCAATACCCCCAGAAAGTTTAGCAATCCTATCTTGTAACTTCTCTTTTTCATAACTCGTCTCAGAAACATTAACTTGTTTACGTAATTGTTCACAACGGGCTTTAATATTTTCAATTTCCAAACCATCACCAACAATTGTTGTTGTATCTTTATTAACAATAATTCGCCTTGCTTGACCCAATAAATTCAATTGAATATTATCTAAACTTAATCCAGCATCTTGAGTAATAACAGTTCCGCCAGTTAAAACAGCGATATCTTGTAGCATTAATTTTCTTAATTCACCAAATCCTGGTGCACGAACAGCTACAACATTTACAATACCACGTAATTTATTTAAAATTAGAGTTGCTAATGCTTCTTTTTCAACATCCTCAGCAATAATTAATAAAGGTCGTTTTGTCTTAGTAATTTGTTCCAAAATTGGCAATAAATCTTGTTGGACTAATGTAATTCGCTTATCAGTTAATAAAATATAAGGATTTTCATAAGAAACTTCCATTTTTTCTGTGTCCGTTATAAAATACGGCGAGATGAATCCTTTTTCTAATTTCATACCTTCTGTAATTTCTAATTCAGTAACAATTCCTTTACCTTCTTCTAATGAAATTACACCTTCCTTTCCAACTTTTGCTAGTGCATCCGCTATTAATGCCCCAATAACATCGTCATTTCCAGCTGAGATCGATGCTACTTGTTTAATTGATTGAATATCTTCGACTGGTTGTGCGAATTCATTTATCTGCATCACTAAATATTGTGTTGCTTTTTCCATTCCTAATTTTATTGAAATTGGGTTTGCTCCAGCTGCTACATTTTTTAACCCTTCTTTAACCATAGCATAAGCAAGGACCGTTGCTGTTGTAGTTCCATCCCCTGCTACATCATTAGTTTTTGCAGCAGCTTGGCGAATTAACGAAACACCCGTATTTTCAATATGATCTTCTAGGTTAATTTCTTTTGCAATCGTTACACCATCGTTAACAATTTGTGGGGAACCATAAGTTTTTTCAAGAACAACATTACGTCCTTTTGGTCCTAAAGTTACAGAAACAGCTTCTACCATTATTTCCATACCACGTTCTAAAGCTCGTCGTGCATTATCTTGATATAATATTTTCTTTGACATAAAACCAAATTCTACTAAATTTATAAAGTTGTTTTTTTATGACTGTAAAATAAAATCTAATAATTCGGCAAGTTAAATTGTTAATTTTGTTAAAATTTTTTACTTAAAAGCTTTACTAAAAAGAAGAGTACCTAGTATTATTAAAGAGTAATATAGTTTGGGCTTGTAGCTCAGTGGACTAGAGCACGTGGCTACGAACTACGGTGTCAGGGGTTCGAATCCCTTCTTGCCCAATACATAAAAGTAGGTTTATATATAATAATATTAAAATAAATACTAACGAGTTGGATTACTATATTACTTTATTGGGGTGTCGCCAAGTGGTAAGGCTGTGGACTTTGACTCCGCCATTCGTAGGTTCGAATCCTGCCACCCCAGTTTATATGTATATTTTTTATAGTAGATTAAAAAAACAATCTAAAACAAAAAAATTATGACAGCTCATATTCAATTTATAAAAGGCATAGATGAAAAAGTTCTACCAGAGATTCGATTAACACGTTCAAGAGACGGGAGTACCGGGACAGCTACTTTTCGTTTTAAAAATGCAAATATCTTAGATAAAAGTTTAGCATTAAATGGTGAAATTACGGGTATGTATATGATTGATCAAGAAGGAATTTTAGAAACTAGGGATGTTAGTGCTAATTTTATTAATGGAAAGCCTAAAGCAGTTGAATCTATTTATATCATAAAAAGTTCTGATGCCTGGGATAGATTTATGCGATTTATGAAACGGTATGGGAAAACGAATGGGTTAGTTTTTACAAAAGCTTAACCTTTTGTTAAATTTTCAACACAGAAAAAGAAATCCAGCCATTACTCAGAGGTTTAATTAAAATTTTAAAATATTTGCAAGAATTATTCTTAAATAATGTGATTCATCGATCATCTAACATTTATTCTGGAAAAGATATAAGATTACGGTACTCGTTAGGTTCTATTACTAAGACTTAGCAAAACTTATCTAATTTATCATATTATAAATTAAGAGTGGGGATCGAACTTTTAGAAGAGTAAGTATTTTAAAAGTCTGTATTTTTATGAATATAATCTAGTAGCTATTGTTCAATTGTTAGACTTATTTTTGCTTTCTTAATTTTGGGAGTAAGATATCACCCTTAACATCTACTTTTTCGAAACTCTCTTTAATTATTAACTCTATAGCTTCCCCAACATATTTCCCCATTAGTTGGGGGTTTTTCGCTACTAAGTTGTAAATTTCATTTAAGCACTTATCTAGATTTTTAGAACAAGATTATTTTGAAAACCATTAGATGGTGTTTTACCACCAAGCACTGTTTGTGTAACCGTTATCTCTTTAAGGGTATTGAGAATTTCCTAATTTTATTTTTTAAATTCACCAATATTATCTTATATAATATAGCTTTCAAAATCTTCGGAAAACGTTTTCAAATGGTTAAATTCAATCCTAAAGATAAACATAAAAATCGTTAAAGGTCCTTTATTATCAGTTTTTACTGGTAATCTAAATGACTTCTTGTTTTGTCTACGATTTACTAAAATCAATTTTTTAACCGCCCCCGACAATTGTAACTATTTCAATTTTATCGTTATCATTAATAAAAATTTTATTCCATTTTTCTTTAGGACAAATAAAATTATTATACTCTAGAACTAAAAGAGACGAATTATAATTAAAATATTTAATTACATCTACTAATTTTAGACTCTTATCACTGAAAAACTCTTCTCCATTTAAAAAAAAATTCTTTTTTTCTTTCATATTAAAAATTTTTAAAATAGAATATTAAATTAATAACCTAGACGTTATTTACTATAACTTGGTATAGTATTATTAGTAAATGGTTTGGCGGGTGTAGCCAAGTGGTTAAGGCAGTGGGTTGTGATTCCACCATTCGCCGGTTCAAGTCCGGTCATTCGCCCTACTTAAAAGATTTCAAAATAAAAAGTAAGAAAAAGCAAATATATAGAGTATATAGGTATACTAATTTTATGTCACGTTATAGAGGACCAAAATTACGCATTACAAGAAGATTAGGAACACTACCAGGATTAACACAAAAAACATCAAAGAAAAGTGCTAGACCTGGCCAACATGGAAAAACTTTAGGTGATGGAAAAAAGAAAACAACAGAATATGGCTTACGCTTAGAGGAAAAACAAAAATTAAAATTTAATTATGGTATCAGTGAGAGCCAACTATATCATTATATTAAAGAAGCACGTCGTCGAAATGGTGTAACTGGTTTAATTTTATTACAATTATTGGAAATGAGATTAGACACAATTTGTTTCTCTTTGGGTTTTGCTCCAACAATTGCAGCTGCCCGTCAACTTGTAAACCATGGTCACATTACTGTGAATAATAAAGTTGTTGATATTCCTAGCTTTCAATGTCAAATTAATGATATTATTGGGATCAAACCAAAATCAACATCAAAAAATATAATTGAAAATAATTTAAAAACTATCAATTTTATTGACCCCCCTACCCATTTAACATTTGACAAGTCAAAATTGGAAGGAACTGTCAAAAATTATTGTGATCGAAATGAACTTTTATTAGATTTAAATGAATTGTTAGTAATTGAGTATTATTCAAGACGCTAATTTTAAAAATTCACGAGAAAACTTTATATTTATATATCAATTTTAAAAAACCATACTCCATAAATTACTTTATGTTAAAATTACGATTAAAACGAAACGGAAGAAAGCGACAACCGTCATATCGATTAGTTATTATGGAAAATAGTACTCGACGAGATGGACGGCCAGTAGATGAAGTCGGGTATTATAATCCACTTACAAAAGAATCACACTTTAATGAAG